TAGATACTGTTATTTTCTCTCGAACCATAATAATATTTTTTGATCAGATCATTGAATCATTTATTTCTCTTGTTTCTCTTGCTATTGAAATATCTTCCATTTTTTTTTCTATACACGTCTTTTTTTCGGGGGTCTACAGCCATTATGTGGCATAGGAGTTACATCCCGTACGAAAGTTAATAGTATACCACTTCTGCGAATAGCTCGTAATGCTGCGTCTCTTCCGAGACCGGGACCTTTAATCATGACTTCTGCTCGTTGCATACCTTGATCTACTACTGCACGAATAGCATTTGCCGCTGCGGTTTGAGCAGCAAATGGTGTCCCTCTTCTTGTACCTCGGAAGCCACAAGTACCGGCAGAGGACCAAGAAACCACTCGCCCCCGTACATCTGTAACAGTCACAATGGTATTATTGAAACTTGCTTGAATATGAATAACCCCCTTTGGTATTTTACGTGTACTCTTACGTGAACCAATACGTCCACGTGAACCCTTTTTCGGTATAGCTTTTGCCATATTTTATCATCTCATAAATTTGAGTCAGAGATATATGGATATATCCATTTCATGTCAAAACAGATCCCCTATTTGTATATCAGGTCTTTAATGAGCCTTATTATCCTTGTCTTTGTTTATGTCTTGGGTTCGAACAAATTACTATAATTCGTCCCCTACGACGTATTAGTCGACACTTTTCACAAATTTTACGAACGGAAGCTCTTATTTTCATATTTGCCACTCCTTACTTTAATTTTGAATCTACTTCTTGGAAGAAAATAAGTTTCTTGAAATTTTCAATTTTTAATGGTGAAATAAATAGGGAAACACCTAATCTTTCGAATCTTTGTTGCGGAGTCGATAAATTATACGACCTCTGGTTGAATCATACCGACTTACTTCAATTTTGACTCTATCGCCTGGCAGTATCCGTATAAAACTACGTCGGATCTTTCCTGAAACATGACCTAGAATCATATCTTCATTATCTAAACGAACCCGGAACATACCGTTGGGAAGCGATTCAGTAATTAAACCTTCATGAATCCATTTTTGTTCTTTCATTCCAGGCAAAACCCCCTTGAAGTATTAACTAGTGGAGGAAGAACCCTATTAGACAACCCAGCACTTCTCTTTTCTTTTTCGCAAATAAGAAGTTTCATATTCAATTCGGATATTAGAAAGATTACCATATATAACACAAAATTTCTCCGCCTATTCTTTCTAGTCGAGCCTCTCGGTCTGTCATTATACCCCGAGATGTAGAAAGAATTACAACACCCATCCCACCTAAAATTCTAGGAATTCTTTGATAGTTAGAATAGATTCGTAGACCCGGCCGACTAATCCGTTTTAAATTTAAAAGATTTCTATAAGTGCTTTTCCTATTCCTTCTATGTCGTAGGGTTAAAACCAAAAAATATTTGTTGTTTTCTCGATGTTTTCTCACGTTTTCGATAAAACCCTCTCGTAAAAGTATTTTCACAATACTTTCGCTGATATTAGTAGATGCTACTCGAACCACGCTTTTTCTATACATATCGGCATTTCGTATAGAGGTTATTATGTCAGCAATAGTATCACTACCCATGATTAATTAAAATTATTGGTGCCTCCAAATTTGGATATAATCAACATGTTTTTCTTTTTTTTTTTTTTTACGTATTTGTTTATGAATATTAATTTTAAAAGGTATATACGTGAGACAAAATCTACTAAATGAATCTTAATCTATTTCTTTTAAATACCCTACTATAACCATATCGTGGTCTCATTTTATAATACCTCGGGAGCTAATGAAACTATTTTAGTAAAATTGAACTGTCTCAATTCTCGGGCAATCGCACCAAAAACTCGAGTTCCTTTTGGATTTCCTTCTTGATCAATCACAACTGCAGCATTGTCATCATATCGTATTATCATACCGTTGTCACGTTTAAGTTCTTTACAAGTACGTACAATTACAGCTCTGACCACTTCTGATCTTTGTAGAGGCATGTTTGGAACTGCGTCTTTGATCACAGCAACAATAACGTCACCAATACGAGCATATCGACGATTACTAGCTCCTATGATTCGAATACACATCAATTCTCGAGCCCCGCTGTTATCTGCTACATTCAAATGGGTCTGAGGTTGAATCATATCATTTTTTTTTATCCGTTTTTACAATACAAAGGTCAAAGAAAAAAAAGAAATATTATTTGTCCAAAAAAAGAAACCTGCATCCGCTATTTTTAATTAGGGCCTATTTCTTTTTTAGCCCGAAATTATAAATTGAGCTCGTATAGGCATTTTGGACGCTGCTATTGAAATAGCCCTTCGGGCTATATTTTCTGTTACTCCACCCATTTCATAAAGAATTCGACCAGGCTTAACAACAGCTACCCAATATTCGGGAGAGCCTTTACCTGAACCCATACGTGTTTCTGCGGGTCTTACTGTAACTGGTTTATCTGGAAATATACGAACCCATATTTTTCCACCGCGACGTGCATTTCGTGTCATTGCTCGTCGACCTGCTTCTATTTGCCTAGATGTGATCCAAGCGGGTTCAAGTGCCTGAAGAGCGTATTTACCAAAACAAATAGTATTACCTCGATAAGATATTCCCTTCATTCTTCCTCTATGTTGTTTACGGAATCTGGTTCTTTTGGGGTTATAGTTGATGGTTTGTTTTGAATTCCATCTCTACTACAGAACTGGACGTGAGAGTTTCTTCTCATCCAGCTCCTCGCGAATAAAAATAAATTCAAATTAAAGATTTAGAATTCAATTAAGATATAATTTGAATTAAGATATACATGTATTTAATAAGTAATCTGCTGACTCATGGATTTCATTTAATCTAGATCAAATCTATTATTAATTTTTATATCTTGTTTGTATATATAGTATAGATAATAGATAACTAAATATATTAAATAACTTTTTTTTCTTATATTTATCTATTTTAGATTTAGAATGTTAAAAGGAATCTTTCTTGTGTTTTACTCTTTATCGTATTGGATTGACCCTAAATTTAGCAATCCAAGAAAATAAAGTTTTCGCGGGCGAATATTTACTCTTTCAATTTCTATTTCAGTTCTATCATTAAGTTCATAACTTTTCCGAATAGATTAATTGGTTTCTGGTCGGTTCCGCCATCCCGATCAATGAATCGTTCGAATTCATTTTCACTAGAATCTTTTGAATTCACAGGTTCCATCGTTCCCATCCCTTCTTACTTAATGGTTAGGTCTGAATTCTACAATGGAGCTATTAGTTCTTGAGTCAATATTCTTAGTCTTTATTGGCTCGAAGCTCTTTATTTTTTGTTCGATGAGCAGATCCTTTTAATGATGAATCCTTATTGATGCTTTATTACACAGATTTTTTATGAGATGACTCATAGACCTTACATATTGGAATTTTATATCATCCATATTCTTTTTCTTTCTTTCTTTCATCCTTCCATTTATCCATACCCTTTCTTTTTTATTTCTATTGACAACTTAGAAGCAGATTTTTTAATGAAAAAGTATTTCAGTTGCTACAACAATATGAACAATATATCATATCTTGACTGGTTCTTTGGATCCAGATAATACGAAGGGATGAGTTGGTTATTACTTCTATAGTTATTTGTTTATACTATGGGGCTGGTTACTAACCCTCAAAAAACCAACGAGTCACACACTAAGCATAGCAATTTTATCAAAAGATTAATTTAATTTTTATTAAACCCTATAGAATTATAATTGTTTGTTCATTTTTTTATTGAAGAGAAAATAAAAATAAGAAATCAATTTCTCTTTTTGTTCCATCGCCGGATAGAATGCAAAGGGAAATAAAGGTTTATTTTATTATTCCCCGTCTATAAATATCCAAATTTTGATGCCTAATACCCCATAGATAGTTCGAACTGTATAGGAACAATAATCAATTTTAGCTCGAATGGTTTGTAGTGGAACCCTACCCTCTCTGATCCATTCAACACGCGCAATTTCTTTTCCGTCGATACGTCCTGCAATTTGCACTTGAATTCCTTTTGTATCTGCTTGTTCAGTTAATTCTATAGCCTTTTTCATTGCTTTGCGAAAAGAAACTCTATTTTTTAATTGGCCGGCTATAAATTCTGCAAGAATATTAGGGTTTCCGTAAGGCTTTTCAATTCGTGTGATAGCAATGTTAAGTTTTCTATTTACAGAATTAAATTCTTTTTGTAAATTCATCTGTAATTCTTCGATTCCTCGGGGTCGACTTTCAATTAATATTTTTGGAAATCCCATATAGATTATGATTTGGATCAGATCGATTCTTTTTTGAATCTCTATACGCGCAATTCCCTCAACGCCAGAGGATGTTTTCATATTTTTTTGTACATAATTCTTGATATAATTTCTTATTTTTTGATCTTCTTGCAGACCCTCAGAATAATTTTTTGGTTGTGCGAACCAAAGGGAATGATGACCTTGGGTTGTACCAAGTCTGAAACCAATTGGATTTATTTTTTGTCCCATGTTCCCCCATTACTATTACTATACATATCATAATACGACATAGTTCTATCCTTTTTTTTCCATTTTGGTTTTTGTGACCACTTAATAGAGTCGGTATCTATATATCCACCTAAGGATATATCTTTCATTACAATAGTTATATGGCAGGTAGGTTTTTGTATGGCAAAACTACGCCCTCGAGCTCGAGGTTTTAATCTCTTCACGATACTACCTTCATTTACTTCGGCTTTACTAATGACTAAATTTGCTTCATTCGAACCCATATTGAAACTAGCATTTGCTGCTGCAGAATAAACTAATTTGAAAATGGGATAACATGCTCGATAAGGCATGAGTTCTAATATCATAAGTGTTTCTTCGTAGGAACGCCCACGAATTTGATCAATTACTCTTCGCGCTTTGTGAGCAGACATAGATATATGTTGACCTAAAGCGTATACTTCTGTTTTCATAAAGTTCGCCTCCTACTAATAAATTACTACTAATCAATGATAAATT